GCTAGCGTAGCTTAATTAAAGCATGACACTGAAGATGTTAAGATGAGCCCTAGAAAGCTCCGCAGGCACAAAGGTTTGGTCCTGACTTTACTATCAACTTTAGCTAAACTTACACATGCAAGTATCCGCACCCCTGTGAGAATGCCCTACAGTTCCCTGCTCGGGAACAAGGAGCTGGTATCAGGCACAACCTCTTCCCCCAAGCCCATGACACCTTGCTTAGCCACACCCTCAAGGGAACTCAGCAGTGATAAACATTAAGCCATAAGTGAAAACTTGACTTAGTTAAAGCTAAGAGGGTCGGTAAAACTCGTGCCAGCCACCGCGGTTATACGAGAGACCCAAGTTGTTAGACATCGGCGTAAAGAGTGGTTAAGATTTATCTAAGACTAAAGCCGAACGCCCTCAGAGCTGTTATACGCACCCGAAGGTAAGAAGCCCAACCACGAAAGTGGCTTTATATTATCCGAACCCACGAAAGCTATGACACAAACTGGGATTAGATACCCCACTATGCCTAGCCATAAACATTGATAGTTAACTACACCCGCTATCCGCCCGGGGACTACGAGCACCAGCTTGAAACCCAAAGGACTTGGCGGTGCTTTAGATCCACCTAGAGGAGCCTGTTCTAGAACCGATTACCCCCGTTCAACCTCACCTTTCCTTGTTTTCCCCGCCTATATACCACCGTCGTCAGCTTACCCTATGAAGGACTTATAGTAAGCAAGATTGGCATAGCCCAAAACGTCAGGTCGAGGTGTAGCGTATGGAAAGGGAAGAAATGGGCTACATTCACTAGCATAGTGAAACACGAACGATACACTGAAATACGTATCTGAAGGAGGATTTAGCAGTAAGCAGAAAATAGAGCGTTCCGCTGAAACTGGCCCTGAAGCGCGCACACACCGCCCGTCACTCTCCCCGAGCTTACTAACCCTAAGTACCTAAGACCCTAAAACTGCAAAGGGGAGGCAAGTCGTAACATGGTAAGTGTACCGGAAGGTGCACTTGGAAAAATCAGAGTATAGCTAAGACAGAAAAGCATCTCCCTTACACCGAGAAGTCATCCGTGCAAATCGGATTACCCTGACGCCCAACAGCTAGCCCCTCCAACCAAAACCAACAAACCCCCATCAATAACCCCTAATACCCTTAACATACTCCCAAACAAATCATTTTTCCCCCTTAGTACAGGTGATAGAAAAGGAACTGCGGAGCAACAGAAAAAGTACCGTAAGGGAAAGCTGAAAGAGAAATGAAATAACCCAGTAAAGCACATAAAAGCAGAGACTCACCCTCGTACCTTTTGCATCATGACTTAGCCAGTAACCCCCAAGCAAAGAGCACTTTAGTTTGACACCCCGAAACTAAGCGAGCTACTCCAAGTCAGCCTATTAATAGGGCAAACCCGTCTCTGTGGCAAAAGAGTGGGAAGAACTTTGAGTAGAGGTGACAGACCTACCGAGCCTAGTTATAGCTGGTTGCCTGAGAATTGGATAGAAGTTCAGCCTCCCGGCTTCTTTTTTCACCCCCAGTCTTCACCCCCTTCTGACACAAAGAAACCGAGAGAGTTAGTCAAAGGGGGTACAGCCCCTTTGACACAAGATACAACTTTTTTAGAAGGGTAAAGATCACAATAAACCCAAAGGTAATATGTTTTAGTGGGCCTAAAAGCAGCCACCCGAACAGAAAGCGTTAAAGCTCAAACATAACCTCCCCCTTCCCATCCTGATAACTCAATCTTAACCCCCTCAACCTACCAGGCCATCCCATGCAAACATGGGAGCGACCATGCTAACATGAGTAATAAGAGAACACAACTTCTCTCCTCGCACACGTGTATATCGGAACGGACCCCCCACCGAACCTTAACCGGCCCCAAACAAAGAGGGTACTGAATAACAAAACAAACAACCAGAAAATCCCCCAGTTATACAACCGTTAACCCCACACTGGTGTGCACCCAAGGAAAGACTAAAAGAAAAAGAAGGAACTCGGCAAACACATAAAGCCTCGCCTGTTTACCAAAAACATCGCCTCTTGCAAAATCAATGAATAAGAGGTCCCGCCTGCCCTGTGACTATAAGTTTAACGGCCGCGGTATTTTGACCGTGCGAAGGTAGCGCAATCACTTGTCTTTTAAATGGAGACCTGTATGAATGGCATAACGAGGGCTTAGCTGTCTCCTATTTCCAGTCAATGAAATTGATCTCCCCGTGCAGAAGCGGGGATACGCACATAAGACGAGAAGACCCTATGGAGCTTTAGACACCAAGGCAGACCATGTTAAACACCCCGAAACAAAGGACCAAACCAAATGATCCCTGCCCTAATGTCTTTGGTTGGGGCGACCGCGGGGAAACACAAAACCCCCATGTGGAACGAGAGCACCTCCTCTCACAACCAAGAGCTCCCGCTCTAGTAAACAGAAATTCTGACCAATCAGATCCGGCACAAGCCGATCAACGGACCGAGTTACCCTAGGGATAACAGCGCAATCCCCTTTTAGAGGCCATATCGACAAGGGGGTTTACGACCTCGATGTTGGATCAGGACATCCTAATGGTGCAGCCGCTATTAAGGGTTCGTTTGTTCAACGATTAAAGTCCTACGTGATCTGAGTTCAGACCGGAGCAATCCAGGTCAGTTTCTATCTATGAAATGATCTTTTCTAGTACGAAAGGACCGAAAAGAAGAGGCCTCTACCACAAGCACGCCTCACCCCCACCTAATGAAAACAAATAAAGTAGGCAAAAGGGCATAACCCCTATGCCTTAGAGAACGGCATGTTAAGGTGGCAGAGCCCGGTTACTGCAAAAGACCTAAGCCCTTTCCACAGAGGTTCAAGTCCTCTCCTTAACTATGATCTCAACACTCATTACACATATCATCAACCCCCTGGCCTTTATTGTCCCCGTTCTCCTAGCCGTTGCCTTCCTAACCCTTATTGAGCGAAAAGTCCTTGGCTACATACAACTACGAAAAGGACCAAACATTGTAGGCCCGTATGGACTCCTTCAACCCATCGCCGACGGAGTAAAACTATTCATTAAAGAGCCGGTACGACCCTCGACCTCCTCACCTCTCCTGTTCCTTCTAACCCCCATACTAGCCCTAACACTTGCCCTCACCCTATGAGCCCCCATGCCTCTCCCTTACCCCGTAATCGACCTAAACCTGGGCATTCTATTTATCCTCGCCCTATCCAGCCTCGCAGTCTACTCTATTCTAGGGTCAGGATGAGCATCAAATTCAAAATATGCACTCATCGGGGCCCTCCGAGCCGTCGCCCAAACCATTTCCTATGAAGTTAGCCTCGGACTAATCCTCCTCAACGCCATCATCTTTACTGGAGGCTTTACACTCCAAACCTTTAATGTTGCCCAAGAAAGCATCTGACTTATTTTACCAGCCTGACCTCTCGCCGCAATATGGTACATCTCCACACTAGCAGAGACTAACCGTGCCCCCTTTGATTTAACAGAAGGAGAGTCAGAACTTGTCTCCGGCTTTAACGTAGAATACGCAGGAGGACCTTTCGCCCTATTCTTCCTAGCAGAGTACGCCAACATCCTCCTTATAAATACACTTTCCGCCACTCTCTTCCTAGGAGCCTCACACATTCCTTCCATTCCAGAGCTCACTGCAATTAACCTGATAACCAAAGCAGCCTTCCTATCAATCGTCTTTCTATGGGTTCGAGCTTCCTACCCCCGATTCCGGTACGACCAACTTATGCACCTAATCTGGAAAAACTTCCTCCCCCTCACCCTAGCCCTCGTAATCTGACATCTTGCTCTCCCTATTGCATTTGCAGGCCTGCCACCCCAACTATAGCCCGGAGTTGTGCCTGAAGAAAAGGGCCACTTTGATAGAGTGAACCATGAGGGTTAAAGTCCCTCCGACTCCTTAGAAAGAAGGGACTCGAACCCTACCTGGAGAGATCAAAACTCTCAGTGCTTCCACTACACCACTTCCTAGTAAAGTCAGCTAATTAAGCTTTTGGGCCCATACCCCAAACATGTTGGTTAAACTCCTTCCTTTACTAATGAACCCGTACATCTTAGCCACCCTTCTGTTTGGTCTAGGCCTAGGAACTACAATCACATTCGCAAGCTCACACTGACTCCTCGCATGAATGGGACTTGAGATAAACACCCTCGCTATTATCCCCCTTATAGCCCAGCATCACCACCCACGAGCAGTCGAAGCCACCACCAAATATTTCCTCACCCAAGCCACTGCCGCCGCCATACTACTCTTTGCAAGCACCACCAACGCATGACTTACCGGACAATGGGACATCCAACAAATATCACACCCCCTCCCCATCACCATGATCACCATTGCCCTGGCCCTTAAAATTGGACTCGCCCCCACACACTCTTGACTGCCCGAAGTCCTCCAAGGACTAGACCTCACCACCGGACTTATCCTATCAACTTGACAAAAACTAGCCCCCTTTGCCCTTCTCCTACAAATTCAACCTACCAACTCATCCCTCTTAATTATTCTGGGCTTAATGTCTACCCTGGTTGGAGGATGAGGAGGACTTAACCAAACACAACTACGAAAAATCCTCGCCTATTCCTCAATTGCCCACTTAGGTTGAATAATTCTCGTATTACAATTTTCTCCCTCCCTCACACTACTTACCCTCATTACATACTTCATCATAACATTTTCAACGTTCCTCGTATTCAAGTTGAACAAAGCAACCAACATCAACACCCTAGCCATCTCATGAGCCAAAGCCCCAGCACTTACCTCCCTCACCCCCCTTGTACTACTATCCCTAGGAGGCCTCCCTCCACTAACTGGGTTCATACCAAAATGACTCATCCTCCAAGAACTTACCAAACAAGACCTTGCACCCACAGCCACATTAGCTGCGCTTACAGCCCTCCTGAGCCTCTATTTTTACCTCCGCCTCACATACGCGATAACCCTAACTATCTCCCCCAACAGCCTCTCAGGAACAACCCCCTGACGCCTCCCAACAACGCAACTGACACTTCCCCTCGCTATCTCTACTATGGCCACCGTACTACTTCTCCCCCTCACCCCGGCCATAACAGCCCTTCTAACCCTTTAAGAGACTTAGGCTAACATCTAGACCAAGGGCCTTCAAAGCCCTCAGTGGGAGTGAGAATCTCCCAGTCCCTGTAAGACTTGCGGGACATTACCCCACATCTCCTGCATGCAAAACAGACACTTTAATTAAGCTAAAGCCTTTCTAGATAGGTAGGCCTCGATCCTACAAACTCTTAGTTAACAGCTAAGCGCTCAAACCAGCGAGCATCCATCTACTTTCCCCGCCTAATTATAAGACTAATAGGCGGGGAAAGCCCCGGTAGACGACTAATCTACTTCTTTAGATTTGCAATCTAATATGTAAATACACCTCAGAGCTTGGTAAGAAGAGGACTCAAACCTCTGTTTATGGGGCTACAATCCACCGCTTAAACCTCAGCCATCTTACCTGTGGCAATCACACGTTGATTTTTCTCGACCAATCATAAAGACATCGGCACCCTTTATCTAGTATTTGGTGCTTGGGCTGGCATAGTAGGCACGGCCCTAAGCCTGCTCATTCGAGCAGAACTTAGCCAACCAGGAGCTCTTCTTGGAGACGACCAGATTTATAATGTAATTGTTACAGCACATGCCTTTGTAATAATTTTCTTTATAGTAATACCAATCATGATCGGAGGATTCGGGAACTGACTAATCCCACTAATGATCGGAGCCCCTGACATGGCATTCCCCCGAATGAACAACATGAGCTTTTGACTCCTCCCACCATCCTTCCTACTGCTACTAGCCTCTTCAGGAGTAGAAGCCGGTGCTGGAACTGGGTGGACAGTCTATCCTCCCTTAGCAGGAAACCTTGCACACGCAGGAGCATCTGTTGACCTAACTATCTTCTCCCTTCACCTGGCAGGTGTTTCTTCAATTCTAGGGGCCATCAATTTCATTACAACAATTATTAATATGAAACCCCCTGCTATCTCTCAGTACCAAACACCCCTGTTTGTCTGGGCTGTCCTAATTACCGCTGTCCTGCTCCTTCTCTCCCTCCCAGTCCTAGCTGCCGGAATTACAATACTTCTTACAGATCGTAACCTTAATACTACTTTCTTCGACCCAGCAGGGGGAGGAGATCCCATCCTCTACCAACACCTGTTCTGATTCTTTGGGCACCCTGAAGTCTATATTTTAATTCTTCCCGGATTTGGAATGATCTCACATATTGTTGCCTATTACTCAGGCAAAAAAGAACCTTTCGGCTACATGGGAATGGTGTGAGCCATGATGGCAATCGGCCTTTTAGGATTTATCGTGTGAGCTCACCACATGTTCACGGTAGGAATGGACGTAGACACACGTGCCTATTTCACATCTGCAACGATAATCATTGCCATTCCTACAGGGGTAAAAGTCTTTAGCTGACTGGCAACCCTTCATGGAGGCTCAATTAAATGAGAAACTCCCCTACTATGAGCCCTTGGCTTCATCTTCCTCTTTACAGTTGGAGGCCTGACAGGAATCGTCCTAGCCAACTCCTCACTAGACATTGTCCTCCACGACACATACTATGTAGTAGCCCATTTCCACTATGTCCTGTCAATGGGAGCAGTATTTGCCATCGTTGCCGCGTTTGTGCACTGATTCCCCCTATTCTCAGGCTACACCCTCCACAGCACTTGAACAAAAATCCACTTCGGGGTAATATTTGTTGGAGTCAACTTAACATTCTTCCCCCAACACTTCCTTGGCCTAGCTGGTATGCCTCGACGATACTCAGACTACCCAGATGCCTACACCCTTTGAAACACAATTTCTTCCATCGGCTCCCTAATCTCCCTCGTTGCCGTAATTATGTTCCTGTTTATTATTTGAGAAGCATTCGCTGCTAAACGTGAAGTTCTGTCAGTCGAACTGACAATAACTAACGTAGAATGACTGCACGGCTGCCCTCCTCCTTATCACACATTCGAGGAACCTGCATTCGTTCAAGTCCAGTCAAACTAACCGAGAAAGGGAGGAATTGAACCCCCGTAGGCTGGTTTCAAGCCAACCACATAACCACTCTGTCACTTTCTTTATAAGACACTAGTAAAACAGCCATTACCCTGCCTTGTCAAGGCAAAGTTGTGGGTTAAAACCCCGCGTGTCTTGAAAATTAATGGCACATCCCTCACAACTAGGATTTCAAGATGCAGCTTCACCTGTTATAGAAGAACTTCTTCACTTCCACGACCATGCCTTAATAATCGTTTTTCTAATCAGTACATTAGTACTTTACATTATTGTGGCCATGGTCTCCACCAAACTAACTAACAAATACATTCTAGACTCCCAAGAAATTGAAATCATCTGAACAATTCTCCCAGCAATTATTCTAATCCTCATCGCCCTTCCCTCACTTCGCATCCTCTACCTGATAGACGAAATTAATGACCCCCATCTCACAATTAAAGCCATGGGCCACCAATGATACTGAAGCTATGAGTACACCGACTACGAAGACCTGGGATTCGACTCCTATATAATCCCCACACAAGACCTAACCCCTGGCCAATTCCGCCTTCTAGAAGCCGACCACCGAATAGTAATCCCCGTTGAATCCCCAATTCGAGTTTTAGTCTCTGCTGAAGACGTACTTCACTCCTGAGCTGTTCCTGCCCTGGGTGTAAAAATAGACGCAGTCCCTGGCCGTCTAAACCAGACAGCCTTTATCGCATCCCGACCAGGTGTCTTCTACGGACAATGCTCCGAAATCTGCGGAGCAAACCACAGCTTTATGCCCATCGTAGTTGAAGCAGTTCCACTAGAGCACTTTGAAAACTGATCATCCCTAATACTTGAAGACGCTTAGCTAAGAAGCTAAATAGGGCCATAGCGTTAGCCTTTTAAGCTAAAGACTGGTGACTCCCAACCACCCTTAGCTGCATGCCTCAACTCAACCCCGCCCCATGATTTGCCATTCTAGTCTTCTCCTGACTAGTCTTCTTAACCATTCTTCCTCCTAAAGTTATAGCCCATACTTTCCCAAATGAGCCAACCCCCCAAAGCACTGAAAAACCTAAAACTGAGCCCTGAACCTGACCATGACATTAAGCTTCTTCGACCAATTTATGAGCCCCTCTTACCTAGGTATCCCCCTTATAGCCCTCGCCCTCAGCCTCCCTTGAACCCTTTACCCCACTCCCTCCGCACGATGATTAAACAACCGACTATTAACCCTCCAAAGCTGATTCATCAATCGATTTACCCAGCAACTCCTTCTGCCCCTAAACCCTGGAGGACACAAATGAGCGCTACTCCTGACATCCCTTATACTATTCCTTATTACCCTTAACATGCTCGGGCTGCTTCCATACACATTCACCCCAACCACCCAACTATCCCTTAACATAGGACTTGCCGTTCCCCTCTGATTAGCTACAGTTATTATTGGAATGCGAAACCAACCAACCATTGCACTTGGCCATCTTCTGCCAGAAGGAACCCCCACCCCTCTAATCCCCGTCCTCATTATCATCGAGACAATTAGCCTATTTATTCGCCCTCTGGCCTTAGGAGTCCGACTAACGGCCAACCTCACAGCTGGCCACCTCCTAATTCAACTAATCGCCACAGCTGCCTTCGTTCTTCTCCCCCTAATGCCAACCGTTGCAATTCTTACAGCAGCACTTCTATTCCTCCTAACACTTCTAGAAGTGGCAGTAGCAATGATTCAAGCCTATGTCTTTGTCCTTCTTCTAAGCCTCTACCTACAAGAAAACGTCTAATGGCCCACCAAGCACACGCATACCACATAGTTGACCCTAGCCCCTGACCCCTAACAGGCGCAGTTGCCGCCCTACTAATGACATCAGGTCTCGCAATTTGATTCCACTTTCACTCCACAACATTAATGTCCCTGGGACTAGCCCTTCTTCTCTTAACAATGTACCAATGATGGCGAGACATCGTACGAGAAGGCACATTCCAAGGACACCACACACCCCCCGTACAAAAAGGTCTCCGGTACGGAATAATCCTCTTCATTACCTCCGAAGTCTTCTTCTTCCTAGGATTTTTCTGAGCCTTYTACCACGCAAGCCTTGCACCTACGCCCGAACTAGGAGGCTGCTGACCACCCACAGGCATTACTCCGTTAGACCCATTCGAAGTGCCCCTCCTAAACACAGCCGTTCTCCTTGCCTCAGGAGTAACAGTCACCTGAGCCCATCACAGCATTATAGAGGGCGAACGAAAACAAGCCATCCAGTCCCTCCTGCTGACAATCCTACTTGGCTTCTACTTTACCTTCCTTCAAGCAATAGAATACTACGAAGCCCCCTTCACACTCGCTGACGGGGTCTACGGCTCCACCTTCTTCGTAGCAACAGGCTTCCACGGCCTCCATGTTATCATTGGCTCTTCCTTCTTAGCCGTCTGCCTGCTCCGCCAAATCCAATACCACTTCACATCTGAGCACCACTTTGGGTTCGAAGCAGCTGCCTGATACTGACACTTCGTAGACGTTGTCTGACTATTCCTATACATCTCCATCTACTGATGAGGCTCATAATCTTTCTAGTACTAAAGCTAGTATTAGTGACTTCCAATCACCAGGTCTTGGTTAAAATCCAAGGAAAGATAATGAACTTAGTCACAACAATTATTGCTATTGCCATCGCACTCTCCACAATTCTGGCCATCGTCTCCTTCTGACTCCCCCAAATAACACCAGACCACGAAAAACTTTCCCCCTACGAATGCGGCTTTGACCCGCTCGGCTCCGCCCGCCTCCCCTTTTCTCTCCGATTCTTTCTTGTTGCAATCCTTTTCCTCCTATTTGACCTAGAAATCGCCCTCCTTCTCCCTCTCCCATGAGGAGACCAACTCTCCTCTCCCCTGCTAACCTTCTTTTGGGCCTCTGCTGTTTTAATTCTCCTAACTCTAGGCCTTATCTACGAATGACTTCAAGGAGGCCTCGAATGGGCTGAATAGGTTATTAGTTTAAGAAAAACATTTGATTTCGGCTCAAAAAATTGTGGTTAAAGTCCACAATTACCTAATGACCCCCGTCCACTTCACCTTCTCCTCAGCCTTCATACTAGGGTTAACAGGACTAGCATTCCACCGAACCCACCTTCTCTCCGCCCTCCTATGTTTAGAAGGAATGATGCTTTCCCTATTCATTGCCCTATCCTTATGAGCCCTGCAATTAAGCACTACCCACTTCTCAGCTTCCCCTATACTTCTCCTGGCATTCTCTGCCTGTGAAGCAAGTGCAGGGCTTGCCCTCTTAGTAGCCACCGCCCGCACCCACGGGACCGACCGCCTTCAAAGCCTAAACCTCCTACAATGCTAAAAATCCTAGTCCCAACTTTAATGCTCATTCCAACAACTTGACTCACTCCCGCCAAATGACTTTGGCCCACAACCCTCCTACATAGCCTAATCATCGCCCTAGCTAGCCTCACCTGATTAAAAAACCTTTCAGAGACAGGCTGATCCTGTCTTAGCCCCTACATAGCAACAGACCCCCTATCCACCCCCCTTCTAGTCCTCACCTGCTGACTTCTCCCCCTCATAATCCTTGCCAGCCAAAACCACACAGCCCTAGAGCCTATCAATCGCCAACGCATGTACATTACACTCCTGACTTCCCTACAAATCTTCTTAATTATAGCCTTCGGCGCTACCGAAATTATTATATTTTACGTTATATTTGAAGCCACCCTCATCCCCACACTCTTCCTTATCACTCGCTGAGGAAACCAAACAGAACGACTTAACGCCGGCACCTACTTCCTATTTTATACTCTAGCAGGATCCCTTCCTCTCCTTGTCGCCCTCCTCCTTCTCCAAAACAGCACCGGAACTCTTTCCCTCCTTACACTACAATTCTCCAACCCCCTCCAGCTCACGACCTACGCAGACAAACTATGGTGAGCAGGCTGCCTCCTGGCCTTCCTAGTAAAAATACCACTCTACGGCGTCCACCTCTGACTCCCTAAAGCCCACGTAGAAGCCCCCGTTGCAGGATCTATAGTACTTGCTGCTGTCCTCCTAAAACTGGGAGGCTACGGGATGATACGAATACTAGTAGTGCTAGAACCACTAACCAAGGAACTAAGCTACCCTTTCATTATCCTCGCACTCTGAGGCGTGATTATAACCGGCTCAATCTGTCTACGCCAAACTGACCTAAAGTCCCTAATCGCCTACTCCTCTGTTAGCCATATAGGCCTCGTAGTAGGAGGTATCCTCATCCAAACGCCCTGAGGCTTCACCGGAGCCCTCATCTTAATAATTGCCCACGGTCTAACATCCTCCGCCCTCTTCTGCCTAGCTAATACTAACTATGAACGTACACACAGCCGAACTATAGTTCTTGCACGAGGACTTCAAATAGCTCTCCCCCTTATGACAACCTGATGATTCATTGCTAGCCTGGCCAACCTCGCTCTTCCCCCTCTACCCAACCTCATAGGAGAGCTAATAATCATCACGTCCCTATTTAACTGATCTTGATGAACCCTGATCTTAACAGGGGCAGGCACCCTAATTACCGCAGGCTACTCCCTCTACATATTCCTCATAACCCAACGAGGACCACTACCAGCACATATCATCGCCCTTGACCCCTCCCACTCTCGAGAGCATCTCCTAATGGCCCTCCACCTACTTCCGCTAATCCTCTTAATTCTGAAACCAGAACTAATCTGAGGCTGGGCCGCTTGTAGATATAGTTTAACTAAAACATTAGATTGTGATTCTAAAGACAGAGGTTAAAACCCCCTTATCCACCGAGAGAGGCTCGCTAGCAACGAAGACTGCTAATCTTCGCCACCTTGGTTGAACCCCTGGGCTCACTCGCAACGCTTCTAAAGGATAACAGCTCATCCGTTGGTCTTAGGAACCAAAAACTCTTGGTGCAAATCCAAGTAGCAGCTATGCATCCTACCTCCCTTATAATGACCTCCAGCTTAATCATTATTTTTGCGCTATTAATTTACCCCGTACTCACCACGCTTAACCCCCACCCCCGAGAAACCGACTGAGCCCTGACCCAGGTCAAAACAGCAGTAAAACTAGCCTTCTTTGTTAGCCTCCTCCCCTTATTCTTATTCCTCAACGAAGGTGCAGAAACAATCATCACCAACTGAACCTGAATAAATACCTTAACCTTTGACGTAAATATCAGCTTTAAATTCGACCACTACTCAATCATTTTCACGCCTATTGCCCTATACGTCACCTGATCAATTTTAGAATTCGCATCTTGATATATACATGCAGACCCATTCATAAACCGCTTCTTCAAATACCTTCTTGTCTTCCTCATCGCCATAATTATCCTAGTCACAGCCAACAACATATTCCAAATTTTCATTGGCTGAGAAGGAGTAGGCATTATGTCGTTCCTTCTAATCGGCTGATGATATGGCCGAGCTGACGCAAACACCGCCGCCCTCCAAGCAGTGCTTTATAACCGAGTGGGGGACATTGGCCTAATCTTCGCTATAGCATGGATAGCAACAAACCTTAACTCCTGAGAAATACAACAAATATTTGCAGCTGCCAAAAACATAGACCTTACCTTCCCCCTCCTAGGACTTATCCTTGCAGCCACCGGAAAATCGGCCCAATTTGGCCTTCACCCGTGACTTCCTTCTGCCATGGAAGGCCCCACACCGGTCTCTGCCCTACTACACTCGAGCACAATGGTCGTTGCCGGAATCTTCCTCTTAGTCCGTATAAGCCCCCTCATAGAAAACAACCAGACCGCACTAACAACCTGCCTTTGTCTGGGGGCCCTAACAACACTCTTTACCGCCACCTGCGCCCTAACACAAAACGACATCAAAAAAATCGTTGCCTTCTCTACGTCCAGCCAACTAGGCCTAATAATAGTCACCATTGGACTTAACCAGCCCCAGCTTGCTTTCCTACACATCTGCACACATGCCTTCTTCAAAGCAATGCTTTTCCTCTGCTCCGGCTCAATTATCCACAGCCTCAATGACGAACAAGACATCCGAAAAATAGGAGGAATGCACCACCTTACCCCATTTACATCTTCCTGCCTCACACTCGGAAGCCTAGCCCTAACAGGCACCCCCTTCCTGGCAGGCTTCTTCTCTAAAGATGCCATTATCGAAGCTCTAAACACATCCTACCTTAACGCCTGAGCCCTTGCCCTCACACTCCTAGCCACCTCCTTCACAGCTATCTACAGCCTACGTGTAGTTTTCTTTGTCGCCATAGGTCACCCCCGATTCAACTCCCTTTCCCCAATCAACGAAAACAACCCCGCAGTTATTAACCCTATTAAACGACTAGCCTGAGGAAGTATCGTCGCCGGACTACTAATCACCTCCAACATCCTCCCCCTGAAAACACCCGTCATATCTATGCCTCCCCTACTAAAACTAGCTGCCCTAACAGTAACCATCCTCGGCCTTCTCCTAGCACTAGAATTAGCCTCACTCACAAGCAAACAATTTAAACCTTCACCCCTACTTACCCCCCACCACTTCTCAAACATGCTTGGCTTCTTCCCAGCAGTTATCCACCGCCTCACTCCAAAACTTAATCTAACTCTAGGCCAAGCAATCGCAAGCCAAATGGTCGACCAAACCTGACTAGAAAAATCAGGCCCTAAAGCAGTAGCTGCTCTCAACATCCCCCTTGTCACAACCACAAGCAACACCCAACAAGGAATAATCAAAACCTACCTAACCTTGTTCCTCTTGACCTTTGCCCTCGCAACACTAATCTTCATCCTGTAAACTGCCCGAAGCGTGCCTCGACTTAACCCTCGAGTTAACTCCAACACAACAAACAAAGTCAGCAAGAGAACCCACGCACTAATAACTAACATCCCGCCCCCCAACGAATACATTAACGCAACACCCCCAATGTCTCCACGAAGTGTAGAAAAATCCCCTAATTCATCAACCGACACCCAAGAAGACTCATACCACCCCCCTCAAAACAACCCAGAAATTAAAGCCACCCCCACCACATACATCACCATGTAAGCCGCAACAGGCCGACTACCTCAACTCTCAGGATAAGGCTCAGCAGCAAGTGCCGCCGAATAAGCAAATACAACCAACATCCCTCCTAAATAAATTAAAAACAGGACTAAAGATAAAAAAGAGCCCCCATGCCCGACCAAAACACCACACCCCAACCCTGCTACCACAACCAACCCCAAAGCAGCAAAGTACGGGGAAGGGTTGGAAGCAACCGCCACCAATCCCAGCACTAAACCTAATAAAAATAAAGACATAATATAAGTCATAATTCCTGCCAGGACTCTAACCAGGACTAATGGCTTGAAAAACCACCGTTGTTATTCAACTACAAGAACCTTCTAATGGCAAGCCTACGCAAAACCCACCCACTACTAAAAATTGCTAACGATGCACTAGTTGACCTCCCCGCCCCTTCCAATATTTCAGTATGATGAAACTTTGGCTCTCTACTTGGCCTTTGCCTAATTGCTCAAATCCTGACAGGACTTTTCCTTGCTATACACTACACCTCTGACATTACCATGGCCTTCTCCTCCGTTGCACACATTTGCCGAGACGTAAACTACGGATGACTAATTCGCAACCTCCATGCCAACGGCGCCTCTTTCTTCTTCATTTGCATTTATCTTCACATCGGCCGAGGCCTCTATTACGGCTCATACCTGTATAAAGAAACATGAAACATTGGAGTCGTCCTCCTCCTCCTAGTAATAGCAACTGCCTTCGTAGGCTACGTTCTCCCTTGAGGACAAATGTCATTCTGAGGTGCCACCGTCATTACCAACCTACTTTCCGCTATTCCTTATGTTGGCAACACTCTCGTCCAATGAATCTGAGGCGGCTTCTCAGTAGATAACGCCACCCTCACTCGTTTCTTCGCATTCCACTTCCTACTACCATTTATTATTGCAGCTGTAACCATGCTTCACCTCCTCTTCCTGCACGAAACAGGGTCAAATAACCCCCTCGGCCTAAACTCAGATGTAGACAAAATCTCCTTCCACCCCTATTTCTCGTACAAAGACCTGCTAGGCTTCGTAGTAGTGCTCATCGCACTAACCTCCCTAGCATTATTCTCACCCAACCTCCTGGGCGACCCAGACAACTTCACCCCTGCCAACCCCCTAGTGACACCCCCACATATCAAGCCAGAATGATACTTCCTATTTGCATACGCCATCCTACGCTCAATTCCCAACAAACTAGGAGGCGTCCTAGCCCTCCTCGCCTCAATCCTCGTCCTCATAGTTGTCCCTATCCTCCACACCTCAAAACAACGAGGCCTAACATTCCGACCCATAACTCAATTCCTATTCTGAACATTAATCGCAAACGTTGCCATCCTGACCTGAATCGGCGGGATGCCTGTCGAACATCCCTTCATCATCATCGGACAAGTCGCCTCCGTTCTTTACTTTTCCCTATTCCTAGTACTTGCTCCCCTAGCAGGATGGCTAGAAAATAAAGCCCTTGGATGACTATGCATTAGTAGCTCAGTTTTAGAGCGCCGGTCTTGTAAACCGGATGCCAGGGGTTAAAATCCCCTCTTCTGCTCAAAGAGAAGGGATTTTAACCCTCACCACTAACTCCCAAAGCTAGTATTCTAAGCTAAACTACTCTTTGCATTGTACATATATGTACTTACACCATACATTTATATTAACCATATATAATAATGATATCAGAGGACATAAACTATGGTTTACTCCACTAAACTAGGTCACAAAAGCATTTATGGCACCACCAATCAACTATTACTATCACTAAAACCAAAAGATGGTCTACTTAAAATATTATTGTTTCTGAACAGAACGAAATTGCATAACTTAAACGTATAACTCATAACTCAAAGATATACCAAGTCCCCAACATCTCGCCAAACCTCAAAATTTTAATGTAGTAAGAACCGACCAACCTATGATTACTGACTGCATACGGTTATTGAAGGTGAGGGACAATAATTGTGGGGGTTTCACTCAGTGAATTATTCCTGGCATTTGGTTCCTACTTCAGGGCCATGGATTGATATTACTCCTCACACTTTCATCGACGCTTGCATAAGTTAATGGTGGTAATACATACTCCTCGTTACCCACCATGCCGGGCGTTCTCTCCAGAGTGTGGTTGGTTCTCTTTTTCCGGTTTCCTTTCACTTGACATTTCAGAGTGCATACAGTAATGACTTATTAAGGTTGAACATTTTCCTTGCAAGCGTTATATATGATGAGTGGTGAAAAGACATAAAACAAGAATTGCATACTTGGATATCAAGAGCATAATGATGTGATATTACTCCTAAGATATCTAAGATACCCCCTGGGAATTTTGCGTAAAACCCCCCTACCCCCCTACACTCCTGAGATCGCTAATAATCCTGAAAACCCCCCGTAAACAGGAAAACCTCAAGTAGTATATTTTTAGCCCAAAATGCATCTATTTACATTATTTAAATAATGCACAC